ACCATGGCGTTACTCTACCGCTGAGTTAAAAGGGCCCGTTTTATTCAATTCATGAATTTTCCATTATGAGTCTAATGCATATATGTCTGCATATGCATATGTGTCTGCATATATGTACATATATACATATATGCATAGGGGTTCATACAAGAACCATCAAATAAAAAAATTCTATGGAATCATAACATAAAAAAAGTAGGAAAGACTCTTCGAATCTAGTCATACCATTAGATTCTATTGACAATTCCAAAAAAACTGTTCATAGTATTATCATACTATGATGATGATTATCATAGTATGATGACGGTCGGGTGGATATGCCCCTATCGTCTAGTGGTTCAGGACATCTCTCTTTCAAGGAGGCAGCGGGGATTCGACTTCCCCTGGGGGTAGAGAGGAAGTTGATCGTAGATTATCAATAAATCTAGAATTAATTCTTCCTGGGTCGATGCCCGAGCGGTTAATGGGGACGGACTGTAAATTCGTTGATGATATGTCTACGCTGGTTCAAATCCAGCTCGGCCCAATAATTCGTTGCTCCATGAATATGAAATAACCAATTTGTCCTCCAGAAACAGAAATGCCTGATCCGTAGAAATGAAGAGAAAGAGTCAATTTTTTCTCTATCCATGTTTTTCTCATTCGTTCTGATTTTTCTAACGATCTAGATTAATGATACTTAATCTTAATTAAGTATCATAAAAATAAAAATAGTTCTTTTTCTCATTGAGAAATTGATTATCTATTTTTTTGGCAATAAAATAACCACTCGTTACTAGTAATCTGTGTCGCTCTCACTATATTCCATATCCATGTGGATATTCAGTATATCATTCGTGTTTCTGTTACAACACAACGAATAGAATGTTCTTATCAAACTAGTAAGAATATGTATGCCATACACCTTGCTGGGATTGTAGTTCAATCGGTCAGAGCACCGCCCTGTCAAGGCGGAAGCTACGGGTTCGAGCCCCGTCAGTCCCGAACTAGGATCCGATAAATTTATCAATTCATCTCCCCATTTTCTGTGAAAGGGGGGACAGGTAGCAAGATCTAATCCCCAGCGGGGATCCTTATTTCTTTTGTTTTTCGTTTCGCATTTATCATCAGACAAGTACGGGAATTTCAATTTCTTTCACTAATACCGATTGATAAGGGGAGACATATGTAAGTTGGTACAATCGGTGGCATTACTATATTCAGTATTTTAATAGATACCATACTCGTCTGACTTTCTTTTTCAATTGTTCTTGAACAATGAAATGGAATAGAGTTCCCCTATTTTTACCGAGAGTACATACACAAATTGTATTCGTTTATTGTACGATACACAATGAACTTAACATAATTACCTCGACTTTGTTTGTGTATCCTCAATGACTAATTGGAAACAATCTATCTATTCTCATGCAAATTGCACACTGAATTTTTGATGTATGTGTTCTAGTCTCAATCCAAGAAAGAAGAAGAGATACTATACTAATAAAATAAAAGACCAAGCAACGCCCCTTTTTAGTAAATTTGTTGGAATATTAGATCCTTTCTACTTAACACCCGTCCTTTTTTCCATCTCACTTCTACTGTTTGGATCTGTGTGACCCATAGAATACCGGTCATATAATATCTCATAATTGTATGTATAAGTATAAGGAAAGAGAGTTGTATAAGGAAGACAAAGACAGTAGGTTATGGAAAAGAAAAAAGTGGAAAAAGGGATGAAAAATTCAATGGAATTCCTGATCCAATAAAGAATCCCATTTCGGATTTAGTATGGATAAAATAAAAGATTTTCTTATGTTATACTATTCAATTCTCGACGATGAATCGATTTGATAGATCAGATATTGTTATTCATAATATTGATCCGATTCAGTATCATCAGAATTCAATTCATCCCATTGAATTGACAGGAGTAAAATTTCTTTGACAGGAGTAAAATTTCTTATCTCTATGGGATTAGATCCCGAGTTATTGCGAAGTAAAAAAAACAATGAGATTATGGAAGTCAATATTCTCGCATTTATTGCTACTGCACTGTTCATTCTAGTTCCTACTGCTTTTTTACTTATCATCTACGTAAAAACAGTCAGTCAAAATGATTAATTTAACTGAAACTTGGTTGGATTATTAGTTCTTATCAATGATTGAAGAAATAAAAGAAAGGGATTAAAACTCCAAGTTTTAAATGAAACGATTTGGCTGGAATCATAAGTATCTGAGATAGTGTGGTAGAAAGAACTATATTATATATAGTTATAGTTCTTTCTACCACACTAGATAGTATTGTATATTTTTATCATATAAATTTATTATCATATAAATAGTATGATCATATATAGTATGATCATATAAATTTTATCATATAAAGTTGTATACAGATATGGTTTTATATAGATATAGATCAATTTACAATATGTACATGTATTAGATGTACATCTAATACATATACATCGAAATAGCAGTCTAATTCTATTTCTTTTTTTTTTTTTTTTAGTTTCGCAAAACGATCAATTAAACGATTGATACAATTCGATCACTCAATCGATTATTCAATTAGTAGTACCCCTAGAGTCCACTTCTTCCCCATACTACGAGTGAGAGGGAAAATGTAAAGACTACCATTAAAGCAGCCCAAGTGAGACTTACTATATCCATGTGAATTATGTCTCCTATCTCTATGAAGGAATTATTTCATTATTGATTATTGATCAATAATCATAGTGGAATCAATGGTGCAGAGTCAAAAGAAAATAGTATTCTGACTTAAGGCTATTGATGAACTAATCCAATGAATCCACTCGTAACAAGTTCCTATATTAGAAAATTTCTGGTAGAATCGGGAAGCATTAAGCACAAATACGATACACACACCTTTTATTTGGAAATAGCAAAGGAATGCTCCTAATGGAGCATGTAGAAATAGTAAGACCTATTGTTTGTTACCTTTCTTTCATAAGCAAAAGACGTCAAAATATACCATCAAGATAGATAACCATCTACCAGATACCTCTATTTTATTTGATCTAAGGCTTACGTCTTTCTTTCTGTGAAAGAATGGAATGGTAAGACACCACCACCATTATTACATACATTCTTTTTTTTGTAATCCCCTACACGGGCAAAGAATTTTTTTTTTCAACTTTTCTTTTTACTCTATAAATAAGAGCCGCCCAACCATGTTGATTGAATGTTTGAGTACTCAAAGCCTCTCGTGAGTCTGGATACAAAGTATCTTCAGTCCTTTCCACAACTTCTAAATTGATTTCCCATCCATCAGCCTATTCTATTCAATCTAATTCCAGACAGAGTCAGTAGACACTATTTTAGTATTTAGTATAGGTAGTGTAAGATAATTAGGAAGTCTTGATAGTCTTTCGTATAATCTCTTCTTCAATCCTAGGAGCAAAAATGGAGTGTCCTTTAGGAACCTTTGGATACTAAGATTTCCGACCTCTTACTTTCGTAGTTCTGAATCCCAGAATTGACTCTCACTATTTATTTGATTTATTTGATTCAATTGATATCATAAATCAAATAAATGTCCGAATCAATCATTAATAAGTAAGGGTTACTTCATACCTATTGGTACCGGTTTGGACCGGTACCCAGAACCCAGATTTTGAGAAAAAAAAAATTACAGTTTTTTTATAGAATTATGGATTCTAAAAATCAAGTATCGACACGACAGGCCTAGTCGTTTGCCTCTGCTTCTTGCGGGGCAAGAATTTGTCGAGTTAGATCAGCAGAATAAGAAATTTCAAGTCTTTTGTTGATCAGGCGACACCCGGATTTGAACTGGGGATAAAGGATTTGCAGTCCCCCGCCTTACCACTTGGCCATGCCGCCAAATCTGATCCAAAATGGACAATATTTTTATCCATCCATATTCTATTACTAATTTTTTATCTTGAATCCCATTGTACTTATCCCTTTTCAAAAATTAATCCCTATTTTTTATTGGATCCAGTTTAGATTATTCTCTTCGATTGATTGTATCTCAAAAGACACACTGCTTAAAAACTTCCCTTCTCCTTCTATTGAAAAGAGAAAAAATAGATTTCCGGTCACAGACCGAAAAATTCAGGGAAAATTGGAACCATTAACTATTTTTACTTTAGAATTAGTGAACGGTTCTTAAATTTGTATCTCAAATTGTGTTTCTTTAATGGTATAACAAAATCAAATTGATTTACGACTAATCAGTATCAATTATTTTCAATAATCAATCCTTTTCAATTTCAATTATAACAAAATATATGTGTATATGTAAACCCCAGAACAGAAATTGTTACACAGATACCGAATTGTGTCTTTTTCTTATGTACATATCCCTATAGAGAATTATCGTGCTTCAATTTTTCATTGAATATTTTGAATAGAAAATAGGAATTATGATATAGTGCGACCTGACTTCTGTTGCCACAAGTAAAATTACGATAAAAGATGCGATATGCGGATAGGTATATCGGTATGTACTTAATAAATACTACTCCTATTACTATTACGCAATTCAATCGTATTCTATCTATAAATTCTACTACCAAAAAGAATCCACGAATTCTTTTTTGAACATTAAAGTGTGCTAAAAAAAGGAAATTCTATACTGCTCCTGATTATTCTGTCTTTATCTCATTCATAAAGAGCAGATTTAATCCTGAATCCATTTATTTTTTTGGTACCCAATCTGATCGTAATATCATAATAATAGGTAGAAATTGGATCAATTTGTATATTCTATACAAGACTCCATAAGTGGAAGTGATAGAATCTTTTTTCCAGGAATGTTTTATCAATTCATTTCCATTTGTACTTGTCGCAAATTCGAACTTGCGTCGAAAATGCTCTTCATTCCTCCGTCTCGTTTCCGTTCATACGTATGAAATACATTACATTACATATATGGAGTTGGCTGAAATTTCATGTGATTCAGTAAACAGAATATACATTCCATCATTGCTAGATCGATCCGTATGGTTCGATGAATAGTGAGTCAATAATGG